CGGTTCGAGTCCGTATAGCCCTAGAACCCTATCCATTCCAAAATCCGAGTGAATTTTGGAAGTTACAATTCTAACACGAGTCCGTTTAAAAACGCCAATCGAACCTAACCCCAATCGAATCTAATAATCCTTCATATGGGTAGAGGAATGACCAGACATATTTCTGCCCAAGCTAAAGTTTGAAAAACTACTCTCTTTGGTACGTTTCATTGGAAAGATTGTCAACAATACAAAATAGGAATTTCTTCGTATACCTTTACCTAAACCTAGCAAAGGGAGTCTTCTCTTTCCGTATTCAATAAATCGAAATTCCTACCCATAATTCTACTTTATTCTACTTTACTGGTTAAATAAGTAACAACCTCACAGGACAGAACAATGGGTTGCCCGGGATTCGAACCCGGAACTAGTCGGATGGAGTCGATAATGTTACCGGTTAAATAAGTAACAACCTCTCCCCAAGCCGTGCTTGCATTTTTCATTGCACACGGCTTTCCCTCTGTATACATCTAAAATTCAGTTCCGCCATTAGACAAAAAGTGTAATACTTAGACCCTTCTTATCAAGTCAATTTCAGAATAGAAATAAGGAAAAATTTTGTTAGTTCTTCATTATTGCTATTTATTAGATTCAACTCGAATCAAAATTTCCATTTACGCCCTTTCATAACGAATCAGTCATGATTGGCCAAATCATTGATACAAATAATATCCAAATACCAAACCCTTTTTTGATGGAACCTCCGCGAAATAAAAGAAGCTCTTGGAAAGGTCAAGGAAAGAACTTGTTCTTCCGCCGTAAAGAATTCTTCGAATAATTCCGATCCGAATCTTTTCAAAAAAGCCCGTACAGTACTTTTGTGTTTACGAGCTAAAGTTCTAACACAAGAAAGTTGAAGTATATACTTTATTCGCGACAAAGTTTTTTTTTTGGAAGACCCGCTATAATAATGAGAAAGATTTCTGGATATACGCCCGAATCGGTCAATAATCTCAGAATCTGATAAATCGATCCAAATGGCCTTACTAATAGGATGCCCTAATATATTACAAAATTTGGCTTTAGCCAAGGATGAAATCAGGGGAATCATTGGAAGAATAGTATCAAACTTCTTAATAGCATGATCAATTACAAATGAAGTTTCTAACATTTGATTACGTATCGTTGAAGTCTTTCGCCGCACACTTGAAAAATAACCGAGAAAGTCAAGGGAATGGTTTGCTAATCGGGTTATATGGATTCTTCGTGGTTGAGACCAAAGGTCAAAATAAGATTGCCAGAAATGGACAAAGTAATATTTCCATTTATGCATCAAAAGAGACGTACCTTTTGAAGCGAGAATTGCTTTTCCTTGATACCTAACATAATGCATGAAAGAGTCCTTGAACACCCATAGATTGGCTTCAAAAGCCCCGGCCAAGGTTTCTATAAGATGCTCTATTTTTCCATAGAAATAGATTCGTTCAAGAAGCGCTCTAAAAGATGTTGATCGTAAATGAAAAGATTGGTTACGAAGAAAGACAAAGACGGATTCGTATTCATATACACGAAAATTATATAGGAAGAAGAAGAATCTTTGATTGCTTTCTGAAAAAGAAGGACTGACTTTCTGTGAAGTAAGAAGACTATTCCAATTATGAAACTCGTGGAGAAAGACTCTTAATAAATGCAAAGACGAAGCATCTTTTAGCCAGTAGCGAAGAGCTTGCACCACGATTTCGAGATGGATTGGGTAAGGTAGTAGGATATCGAACACATAATTGAAATGTGAAATTTTGTCCTCTAAAAAAGAAAAAATGGAATGAATTGATCGTAAATTAGCGGATTTGACTACCTCTTTCCCTTTCTTTTGGCGCTTTTCTAGGGAAGATAGGAATCGGAGTGAAAATGGAATTTCCATAATGACCGAAAATCCCTCGGATATCATTTGAAAATCAAAATTCTTATTGCGCCCCCAAAGTGGATTTTTTTTAGAATCATTCAGAGAAAGAACCCAAAAATTTGGGTCATACATTCGAGTAATTAAACGTTTCACAATGAGTAAGCTGAATTTATTGTCATAACCTGCATTTTTCAACAAAATGCATCTTGGTAAACCATGATCATGAGCAAGTGCATAAATATACTCTTGAAAGATAAGTGGGTATAAGAAGTCGTGTTGTTGAAATCTATCGAGCTCTAAAGAGCTTTGAAATTCCTCCATTTTCAATGCTATTTGAACCAAAGGTAGAGGATTTTGGGAGTTATCAAATGATACAGAGTGCGATACAGTCAAAACAAGGTATTTTTCGAGTAAGATTAAGGAAGCGATACCTCGGATACGGGTAAACTTATCAACGGATTCTCGATCCTCTCTTTTTCCATTTTCTTGAAGTCGTTTATATTCGTTCTAGGATAACAAGATGTTTAGAAATCCTTTATTTTTTCAACCCAATCGCTCTTTTGATTTTGGAAATTTTGTTATCAATCTACTCTTTCTTATACGCACACAGCTCCATTCTGGAATGGAGAATGCTAATATTTAGGATTCATGAAAAAATAAAGAATCCGCTTCTCGGATAAGCCCTTACCCGTATTCAGGCACTAATATATTTTTAACGTCTAATTAGATCGGGTAATCATTCAAATTAAGAATAGGAGCTCGTTGCTTTTTCGTTCCTTATAATTTAATTAAATTAATTGAAGCCAGAGGGCTCTATCCATTTATTCATTCGACCCAACTTGAAATTGAATCCATTTGACTCCCTTCCAATAAGTTAAACAAAGTTTTGTCCCGATCGGGAAAGAAGAAAAAATTCTCAGAACTCTTGGTTGCTACGACATGCTATTTTTTCCATTCATTCCCTTTTAGGATCAGTCGTGGTCTTCCAAACTTTACCGATGGTATGGATGAATTCATCGCTTCATCTAAATGTGTAAAAGATCCGAGTCGCACTTAAAAGCCGAGTACTCTACCGTTGAGTTAGCAACCCGAATAGAAGAAAAAAGTATGTAGATATAATCAGAATGAAAAAAATGATTCGACGAGCGAATCAAAGCATAAAAACCCATTTTCGAATCGATTAAGAACAGAAAATGTAATAACTCATATGAAAATTTTCCGATAACAGAAAAACCAGAAATAATGATAGATCCTTCCTTATGTCATTGTTATTCACGTTTTCAAGCAAAAATGCGTCTATCAAAGCGCATCCAACGAACCCCTTAATTTTGACTAAAGTAAGGCAAAAACCAAACTAATGAGACGGAAATAAAGAGATCCCGTTATAAATAAAGAGATCCCTTTATCACGCTGCATTATATTTCGTCAATGCATTGTTGTCAATATAAAGGTTAAGAAAAGGATATAATGAAAAAAGATAAGAAATTCGGTTGAAAAATATTCCAAAAAATAAGGACTTGAGTTAGATTGGCACTCCATAGATACAAAAAAGTTTAGCTAGGAGAAGAAAAAATAAGAAGTCGAAAAAAATCTCGAATTTAGTCAATCAATAAATAAACAAAATAAAGAAAAGTTCTAGAAAGGGGTAGCATATACCCCCCTTATTTCCTTAAATTAATTCAATTTTATTTGATTGGGGCAAAGTTCGTTAAAAACCTCCGACTGCTTTAAAATGTCCCGAACAGTTTCTGTAGGCTGAGCACCCCTTTCAAGAAAATATAGAATAGCAGGAACGTTTAAATACGTTTGATTCTTTATCGGATCATAAAAACCCACTTTCCGAAGATCTCTTCCTTCTCTTCGGGAGCGAACATCAATTGCAACGATGCGATAAGTCGCACGTTGCTTTCTACCACAGCGTTTTAAACGAAGTTTAACCATAACATTCCTCTAATTTGGAACCCCTTATGGAACTGATTCAATTATGGAATCATGACTAGTCATTGGTTCAGTCGGTACATAGACATAATAATGTCTGTTTTTCCGAATAAATCTTCGACTGGAAGATTTTTTCTATGAACCATAGGCTTGATTCATTTAGAGAATCATTTTCTCAATCCTCGGGACTTAGCCTTTGCAACCGCAGGAACGCTCCGTGCCAAAATCCAAGGTTCCAAGCATTGAGCTCGGTTTTTGGTTTTTGTGCGGCCTCCTTTAAGAGGGGTTTTATGTTCTCTTGGAAGGCCTCCAGCGCCTTACAATTTTTTGAGAAGCGCTGGATCTTTTGATTGATCCACCTTTCGCCTGCCCCACTTCCCGATTGGAAGGCTTCCAAAAAAATCTTACAAGTCTCGCAATGACCCTTATTGTACGAGTGCTTGTACCCATGGCATTTTTTGCCGTGGGGGCACGTGAGCGCCGGTTCGTGCTTTGTTCCGAGCAGAAAGCAATTTTCGCCCAGTTTCGTCTGTTTGTGGAAAAAGACTTTCCTTTTCCAACTCGGGAAACCTCTTCCCATTTATCCCATTCCCCTTTTTACTATTTTTCTTTTTAGGGTTGTAGTCAAAACTATAACAATCTTTCGGCCGATTTGCCGAAAGATAGGTACGACATGTAGTAACAGGGGCACTTAGGTGCCACGTCTTTCTTCCCAGATGAATTCATAGCCCTCCTGCTTGTTTTGTTAAACAATTTTGAATAAATAGCATAAAAATAAATAATGAATAAAAAATATCCATTATCTCAATGAAAAATTGGAACGATTTACCCAAATTGTTGAAAGAATTACATATCGGCGTCGAAAAGGCCTTTGATTTGAAATAATTGTAACATAGGCCTGTGGGACGAAAGGGATCGAACCTTCGATTACCGGGACCAAAACCCGTCGCCTTACCACTCGGCTACGCCCCATTGTCACGTCGATTTTTTGATTCCTTTGATGATTAATATTATAGTCAAAAGAAAGATTTTTCGCAACTACCCGTGTCACCTTGATTTTTTTTAGAGAATTTATATTTTATTATATTATTACAATAAATCTTTGTAAAGGCCCGCCCAAATCTCTAGCGACAATTTTACGCTAAGAGATTATAGAGAAGAGATTATAGAGAAGGGATAA